TTTCAATCCAAAATCCTTCTCAATTTCAATTATAACAACAATTATGAGTATATGTAAACCCCAGAACAGAAATTGTTACACAGATATCTAATCGAATTGGGTAAAAGAATCAAATCAATGCAGGAAAACCGATATGGGCATATATTAATAAAATCAAATAGTCATTTTTTTTAGCATTCCGAAGAAATAATTGATTGAGCCATTGACAGGAGTTCTGTGGGCACTTTTTCGGATTTCGAAGAGTAAACCTCACAGATTTTTAACAGTTGAACCATGATATGAAATGCGTCGATAAAATCGAAATTCCGAAAAGGAAAGGAAAAATAATAGAAAATAATAAAAAAAGGAAAATGCGCAATATGTGACGCCCCTAAGGCAAGATCTTCTTTTATTATGCATAGTATCTCATTAGACAACCACTATGTTTCTATTCTTTCTCATATAAAGTGCGTATACACTTAACAAAACGACTTCCTTTTTGAAGAGTAAAAGGGGAAAGAAAGGGGGATCGGGTCTTCCTCAGTATCCATCTATCATTCTGGTAAGAGCCCATTCATTGAAATAGAAAAGTTAGGAAGAATTAAGTTGGACTAAATTTTCTATCATCTGTATCCCTTTCCTTTCGAAACACAAACATGGGAATCCGTGAAATATATCTTTGATTGAAAGCGTATTAGTCATATAATACATTATTCCACCAGAATCCAATGGAATTTCAAAATGAAGATATATTCGATTTTTTTCTTTTTAAAGAGTTCAAACCGCCTTGCAGAACGACCTATAAAACAATTGATAGAGTTTGATTCCTCAACCCAATTAGTAGTACCTTTAGAGCCCACTTCTTCCCCATACTACGAGTGAAAGGGAAAATGTAAAGACTACCATTAAAGCAGCCCAAGCAAGACTTACTATATCCATGTGAATTATGTCCCCGATCTTGATGAAGGAATTATTCCATTATTGCTCACTAATAATAGTGGAATCAATGGCGCAGAGTCAAAAAGGGATTCTGACCGAAGACTATTGATGAACCAATTCAACAAATCCAATTCTAAAAAATTCCTATATGATTTGAAATCCGGAAAGACTAAATACAAGTAAAATATGCAATGATATCTCAAGGAACTCTTATTAATGGAACATGTAGGAATAATAAGGCCTATTCTTTTTTGTTAACCTTTATAAGTAAAGTAAAAAAGCATAATCATAGATCACTATCTATTCCATACCTCTATTTCCCTTTTGATCTAATTCATACCATCTCCCGAATGTTTCGCAGAGACAGTTCGGAGATGGTATCTCATATTCTTGACGAGAGGTTGCTGAAAAGAAATTTTTTTTGCACTTTTTCTATATCTATTTTATTTAAAGTAAATTAAAAATCCAATCTAATATTGATTGAATGCCTGAACATTCAGAGATTCTCGTGAGTCCATATATTCCATATATAAAGTATCTAAAGGATCTTCCCCCCTCTCCATAACTACTAATGGAATTCCATTTCCTATCCGGCTATCCAATGAAATTCAAGACCCAGTCCGTAGACACTACATTAGTAGTAGAAAGATTAGCAGTAGAAAGGAATCGAGAAGTCTTGAGAGCCCTTCCCCCATTCGAATCTTTCCTTGAATTCTAGATCCAAAGATTTACAATCTTTTAGAAAACCCCCAGATCCGATGCGTAGAAGCAAACAAGTATCAACAGTCCATTTCTTCTACTTCCGCTGGGGAATAATTTGGAGAGTTCTATCAGCGGAACAGAATCAGAGATTTTGAGCCTTTTTTTGTTGATCAGGCGACACCCGGATTTGAACTGGGGAAAAAGGATTTGCAGTCCCCCGCCTTACCACTCGGCCATGCCGCCAAATTGATACAAAATAGATGAAAATTTTCTGGAGTACGGAACTTCTTTTTTTATTGTACTTGCATCTTAATCCTCCTTTTCTTAATCCCTTTCCTAAAAGAAACCCTCCTCCTCTTTATTTATTTTTTTCTTTTTGGTTGGATTTGATCCAACCCTTCGATTGATTGTATAGTATCTCAAAACACATAATGCCTAAAAATTTCCCCTCCCCTTTCTATTAATATTTAAAAGGGCGGATTTTCAGTCATAAAAAAAATTATGACAACTTGGAACCGTTAACTATTGACTGCTGCCTGCGAATTCGTGAACTAGTTTTTGATTTGAATCTCCAATTGTGTTTTCCTAATGACATAATCAAAAAGTTGGCACATAACATATCAGTGTTGATTCGTTTCAATGGAACCGTTAACTATTGACTGCTGCCTGCGAATTCGTGAACTAGTTTTTGATTTGAATCTCCAATTGTGTTTTCCTAATGACATAATCAAAAAGTTGGCACATAACATATCAGTGTTGATTCGTTTCAATCCAAAATCCTTCTCAATTTCAATTATAACAACAATTATGAGTATATGTAAACCCCAGAACAGAAATTGTTACACAGATATCTAATCGAATTGGGTACCAAAATCCTTCT